TTTCCTTCTTCTTGTTGCTGGATATCTCGTTCGTATACATCTTCTCTTTGTTTCCCGAGCCTCTAGTGAGTTACAGACAGAGTTAGAAAAGATCAAATCTTTGATGATTCCATCATGTATGATGGAATTTCGAAAACTTCTGGATAGGTATCCTACATCTGAACTGAATTCTTTCTGGTTAAAAAATCTCTTTCTAGTTGTTCTGGAACAATTAGGAGATTCTCTGGAAGAAATACGGGGTTCTGCTTCTGGTGGCAACATGCTATTGGGTGGTGGTCCCGCTTATGGGGTCAAATCAATACGTTCTAAGAATAAATATTGGAAGATCAATCTCATCGATCTTGTAAGTATCATACCAAATCCCATCAATCGAATCATTTTTTCGAGAAATACGAGACATCTAAGTCGTACAAGTAAAGAGATCTATTCATTGATAAGAAAAAGAAAAAACGTGAACGGTGATTGGATTGATGAGAAAATCGAATTCTGGGTCGCGAACAGTGATTCGATTGATGATGAAGAAAGAGAATTCTTGGTTCAGTTCTCCACCTTAACGACAGAAAAAGGGATTGATCAAATTCTATTGAGTCTGACTCATAGTGATCATTTATCAAAGAATGACTCTGGTTATCAAATGATTGAACAACCGGGATCAATTTCCTTACGATACTTAGTTGACATTCATCAAAAGGATCTAATGAATTATGAGTTCAATAGATCCTGTTTAGCAGAAAGACGGATATTCCTTGCTCATTATCAGACAATCACTTATTCACAAACCTCGTGTGGGGCTAATAGTTTTCATTCCCCATCTCCTCATGGAAAACCCTTTTCGCTCCGCTTAGCCCTATCCCCTTCTAGAGGTATTTTAGTGATAGGTTCTATAGGAACTGGACGATCCTGTTTGGTCAAATACCTAGCGACAAACTCCTATGTTCCTTTCATTACGGTATTTCCGAACAAGTTCCTGGACGACAAGCTTAAAGGTTATCTTATTGATGATATCGATATTGATGATAGTGACGATATTGATGATAGTGACGATATTGATGATAGTGATGGTATTGATGATAGTGATGATGACCTTGATATTGATATGGAGCTGCTAACTATGACGAATGTGCTAACTATGTATATGACGCCGAAAATAGACCGATTTGAGATCACCCTTCAATTCGAATTAGCAAAAGCAATGTCTCCTTGCATAATATGGATTCCAAACATTCATGATCTGCATGTGAATGAGTCGAATTACTTATCCCTCGATCTATTAGAGAACTATCTCTCCAGTGAAAGATGTTCCACTGGAAAGATTCTTGTTATTGCTTCGACTCATATTCCCCAAAAAGTGGATCCCGCTCTAATAGCTCCGAATAAATTAAATACATGCATTAAGATACGAAGGCTTCTTCTTCCACAACAACGAAAGCACTTTTTCATTCTTTCATATACTAGGGGATTTCACTTGGAAAAGAAGATGTTCCATACTACTGGATTCGGGTCCATAACCATGGGTTCCAATGCACGAGATCTTGTAGCACTTATCAATGAGGCCCTATCAATTAGTATTACACAGAAGAAATCCATTATAGAAACTAATACAATTAGATCAGCTCTTCATAGAAAAACTTGGCATTTTCGATCCCAGATAAGATCAGTTCAGGATCATGGGATCCTTTTCTATCAGATAGGAAGGGCTGTTGCACAAAATGTACTTCTAAGTAATTGCCCCATAGATCCTATATCTATCTATATGAAGAAGAAATCATGTAAGGGAGGGGATTCTTATTTGTACAAATGGTACTTCGAACTTGGAACGAGCATGAAGAAATTAACGATACTTCTTTATCTTTTGAGTTGTTCTGCCGGATCGGTCGCTCAAGATCTTTGGTCTTCATCCAGACCCGATGAAAAAAATTGGATCACTTCTTATGGATTCGTTGAGAATGATTCTGATCTAGTTCATGGCCTATTACTATTATTACTATTAGAAGTAGAAGTAGAAGGCGCTCTGGCTCTGGCGGGATCCTCACGGACAGAAAAAGATTGCAGTCAGTTTGATAATAATCGAGTGACATTGCTTCTTCGTTCCGAACCAAGGAATCAGTTAGATATGATGCAAAATGGATCTTGTTCTATCGTTGATCAGAGATTTCTATATGAAAAATACGAATCGGAGTTTGAAGAAGGGGCCCTCGATCCGCAACAGATAGAGGAGGATTTATTCAATCACATAGTTTGGGCTCCTAGAATATGGCGCCCTTATGGCAATCTATTTGATTGTATCGAAAGGCCCACTGAATTGGGATTTCCCTATTGGGCTGGGTCATTTCGGGGCAAACGGATCATTTATCATAAAGAGGATGAGCTTCAAGAGAATGATTCGGAGTTCTTGCAGAGTGGAACCATGCAGTACCAGACACGAGATAGATCTTCCAAAGAACAAGGCTTTTTTCGAACAAGCCAATTCATTTGGGACCCTGCGGATCCATTCCTTTCC